ATCAATTTATGCCTAATTGCTCCGGATATAGTTCCCTTAACTACATTTTCTAAACGAGCCAGAGCCAACCCGAGCTGGTCTTGTAAAAGATCCGCTACAGAGCGAATCCGTTTATTTTTCAAATGATTCATATCATCAAGTGTACCCATTCCAAATTTCATCCCAATCAAATGATCGGCAGCTGCTAATATATCTCGTGGTAACAAAAATATATTGTTCTGAGGTATATTAAGATTCAGTCTCCAATTAATATTTCGGCGACCAATCCTTCCTAATTCACACCTTTGGTGAAAGAATTTTTTTTGTAATTCCTTACATAAGGATTCAGAAAATATTGGATCCCCACCTACACAAGAAAATTGTTGATAAAACTCCAAAATAGCATTTTCTTTTGACCCAATTTTTTTTTTCTCCTTATCGGTCAAGAAAGATAAGAAAATTTCAGGGTAGCAAACATTCTCTAGAATTTCTCTTAGATTCGAACCCATAGCTGATGATAGAACTAGAATAGATATTTTCTGTTTCCTACTCACACGAGCCCATATTCTTGCTTTTTTATCAATCTCTAATTCTAACCTGCCTCCCCAATCTGATATTATGGTGCCGGTATAGACCGAAATCCCGTTATGATCCAATTCTGACTGGTAATAGATACCAGGACTTTGCAATATTTGATTGATCACAATTCTGTATATTCCGTTTACTATAGAAGTTCCAAGGGAATTCATTAAAGGAATGTTTCCAATAAAAATTCTTTGTTCTTGCATATTCCTACTGGTTTTCCAAATTAATCCCGCGGATACATATAATTCAGAAGAATATGTAAGTGATTCATAGACAGCATCTCGTTCTTTTATCGGAGGTTCTACCAATTGATATGTTTCCACAAATAATTGAAATTCAATTTCGTTATCTATATCTTCAATTTTTGGAAACTTAGAAAGTTCTTCTATTAAACCCTGATCAATAAACCGATAAAACCCTTCAAATTGTATCTGATTAAATCCGGGTATTGTCGATGTTCCCTCTTTTCCATCCCCGAGCATCTTTTTTGAATTTCCCATTTATCCGTTTATTGAAAAAATCCCATCTCTCATTCTTCACCGAATCATATCCATAGAATTCGATCTAGCAATAATGGAATTTCTATTCTGTTTACTGAATCACATGAAATTTTATCCAACTCCAAGATATATGGAATGTATGAAAGACGTATGAACGGAGACTAGATTCAATTGGAATTTTTTTATAAGAAAGAGATCCAAATGGAACAGAATTGAGAAATACCGCTGGAACTTATGGAGTTTTGTAAAGACTAGAAAAAAAAGTAATTTCATTTTCACCTATGATATTACATATTCAAATTCGATTGCATACCATAAAAAAATGTATTCATGATTGGATCTATTCGAGCAGATAAACATATAATAAATAGAAAACTTTTTTTTATTTATAAATTTTTTTTATTATTAAAATAAAAAAGAATGCACAGATATATATGTCTCTTTTTCTTCTTTTATTCTGGTACAGTTCTATTTGGGACAGCGCATGCTGTGCTCTATCAAAAATTAAATTTTCTCTTCAATGTATTCAATGAAAAATTGAAATATAAAAATTTATTCAGAATTACTCCTCAAAAGCATCCCTAAAGAGATAAAATACCCCATTATAGAGCTATAGCTCTATAACACAACGTAACGTATGTTCTGATTCTGGGGTTTACATATACTCATCATTACTGTTATAATTGAAATTGAAGAAGATTTCTTTTTAATTGAAAAAACTCAATATAGATTAGTTAGAAATCCATTTCTAATGATTTTCTTAATATTATTAGAAATAAAAAACTGTAGATTTGAATTTTAATTCAAAAATGGTCATGAATTTACAGTCAATAGTTAATGGTTCCGGTTTGTACTGGATTCTATGTTTTGTGACTGAAAATCTATATATTTTTTTCGGAGTTGAAAAAAAAAAAGAGAAAATTTGAATCTAGTTTCTATCGTTTTGGCGGCATGGCCGAGCGGTAAGGCGGGGGACTGCAAATCCTTTTTCCCCAGTTCAAATCCGGGTGCCGCCTCAACAACAGACTTGAAATCCCCTATTATAACAAACGTAGGAAAAGACTCTTGATACTTTCTTTTTGTGATTCTAAGCCCCTGGCTCTCGAGGTTCTATATCTCTAACCTAAAGTTTTGCCTATCAGATTCAACGAAAACTTAAAGTAGTGGAGGGAAATCCGTAAATCTTTACTTGCCACACTACTAAATTAGTTCCACTTACTGAGTCTTCAATTAGATTGGATAGCCAGAGAGGGAATTAAATTAATAGTTTTGAGTTTTGGAAAGGACCCAAGATACTTTAGATACAGACTCATGAAAGTTTCGGAATGCGCAGACATTCAATCAATATTAGATTAGATGAAGAATTGCCTTTCATTTTACTTACAAAAATAAAAAACGAAAAAAGAAAGAAAAAGTATTATTCTTTCTAGATGTGAGTCAGATTCCTTGGATACTTCGAAAAGTGTCCGTTTGCTTGTGTTTACATCTTGTCGATTCTACTAGAAATTCTATAATTAAGAATAACTCATTATAAGATAAGTGGATTTTTTGGAGTAGTTCATCAATGGTGACCAAATACCTCTCCCTTTTTTGACTCTGCACCAGTGATTTCACTATTATTAGTGAACAATAATGGAATAGTTTCTTCATATTCATAGGGGACAGAATTCACATGGATATAGTAAGTCTCGCATGGGCTGCTTTAATGGTAGTTTTTACATTTTCCCTCTCTCTCGTAGTGTGGGGAAGAAGTGGACTCTAGAAGTACTCTTAATTGCGGTAATAATCAAACTCTATCAACCTGTATCAATTGTTTTAGTTTTCTAGACCGTTCGGCAATTTTTTTTGGATTTAGGTTTTATTGACTCATTTTCTATTTTTATATCAGGGTTTACACGGTTAACCATTCATGGGGTAACCCCCTTTCGAAATTTGACGAAGTTTCCATCGAATTGGGATTATCTGTATTAAATGGATCAAACAAACAATGGATCAAACAAACAAATGAAATTGAGAAAGTATGTACATCCATTTCATATTCTATTTCATTTATATTGACGTTTCTAAAGAAAAATAGAGATATAGGTGGATTCCTTTATATTAAGATATTTCACTTGTATCTTTATACATTACAATAACCATAATGGCAAGTTATGGTAGAAAGAGATCTCTTTCTACCATAACTAGCGGGCCCCTTAGGATACTACTACTACTGAGTCTAAGGCATTCCTTTCATTTAAGACGAGAAATTTAAATCCTTTTTTTTTCATTGATAGTAAAATTGTATTCAAATTAATCATTTTGACTAACCGTTTTTACGTAAATTATAAGCAAAAAAGCAGTAGGAACGAGAATGAAGAGTGCAGTAGCAATAAATGCAAGAATATTTACTTCCATAATTTAATCGTTTATTATTATTTTTTTTTTATATCTCGGGATTTAATCCCATAGAGATGAGAAATCTTTCGCTTGTAAACTCACTCAGATGAATTAGATTTCGATGATATCGAATGAAAGAAATATCATGAATAACAATATCGGAGCTATAAAATCGATTCATCGTCAAGAATTTAATAGTATAACATAGGAAGATCTTTTATCCACACCGAATACATAATGAGATTCTTGATTCAATCAAAAAATATTTATTTATGATTATTTTTCCCCGCTTTCTTTTCTACAACCTAGTACTTTACTTTCCTTGTACAATCATCTGATGAAGTATCATAAAAAAACCTTTTCTACGTCGATTGTTTACAAAAAGAGTTTCTAAAGAACCTTGAATAAACAATAGAAATAAAATAGAGAAAACAAGTACGAAGTTCACTTTGAAATTTCAAAACTTTTTTAAGGGTCTATCATCTTTTTGGAAAACAAAGAAAGGGAATGTGACAAAAACGAGTCCCAGCAAAAAAAAAAACGAAAATATTCCAAAAAATGAACTAGTTAAATTTTCTTACGAGTTTTTTCTTCGACATCGACTCTAATCTTTTAAAAGAGCGTATTCATTAGGGAAGACTCATTTTATCTTTATTTTTTAAATATCCTCTTTCCTTGGTTGGATTCGAACTATTTTAAATTCCTTGACTTCATAGAAAGAAAAGTATATATAGGTACTCTTGGCAAATGTATTATACGCTATCCTATTCCATTTTCCTACACGAATTAATGGGAGATCTGTTGACAAAAAGTGGAAACCCCGTTACAGTATCTCTTTCTTGAAGTGTTGAATGCTCTGAATAATTAATTTACATATGTCTCTCTAAATTGGTGCTAGTTAAAACAAAGTAAAAACCCCTTTCTTTTGCTTGATAAAAAAAGAAAAATAAAACCGTTTTGATCCCCTTGCCCAGAAACTAAAAGGGGAGTTGATGTCTTTTTTTTTAATTGAATCCGCCGGGACTGACGGGGCTCGAACCCGCAGCTTCCGCCTTGACAGGGCGGTGCTCTAACCAATTGAACTACAATCCCATGGAAATCAAGTGGGTAGCTTACATATTCCTTCTTATGTTTTCATTTTAATCATTTCAGTTTTAGATTCAAATTTTTGTTTTGTAACAAAGAAAGTCACAAGTGATATATTGATATCTATATGGATATCGCTTTAGTGATAGCAAGACGGATTACAGGTAATCCTTGCATTCTTATCAAATTGATTGATAATCTATTTTTTTTTGTAAAAAAAAGATTATTTTCTCCCCTCTGTTCATTAAAGTTTATATTTAAAGGATCCATATCGGGATCCTTAGCAAGATCAAGATCGGCATTTTTTATGGAAACTAAAAAGTAACTAGACACAAGAAATAAAGAAAAAAGTGAAGTCGAAATATCAATATCCCCTGAAATTTGACTTTTTTTCTTACCCTTATCTGTCATTTATGATACGCAAAACATAAAAGGTTATGCAGACAGCGAATTATTGGGCCGAGCTGGATT